AGAAGGCCTTGGACTCGTAATGGATCTTGAAGCACTATTTCTGCGTCTCCCTGACCAAAACCTCCTACATTTGGATTACTTGTTAATGGTTGATCAAGCTTGATGGATTCACCTTCTGAAACAAGAAGTTCTGGTCCTGGAGGTATAATATCAACCACTTGACGTCCTTCTGAAGCATCAACTATGGTTATTTCATATCCCCCCTTTTCTTTACGTGCTATTCTGCTTACTATACCAGCAGATGTAGCATTATAAACTGTATTGTTACTCTTGCTACCATCAGGATAAATCTGACCCCTTCCCCTGTTCCCACCTACATATATGGGATATTTTAAGAAGTGAACGTCTTTTTTCGTAGCAGGGTCGGGGGAAAGAATAGGAAATACGATTTCACTATATTTCTGACCGGGAACAGGACCTATCACAAGAATATTTCTTTTATTAGGACGATAAAACTGAAAAGAAAGATTGCCCATCTTTTCTTTCATTTCGGGAGAAATACGATCGGGGGGGGCTAATTCGAATCCCTCAGGTAAAATAAGAACAGCTCCTACATTCAAAGCTCCCTTTTTACCATTAGCAAGAACTTGTTTAAGTTGCATATCATAAGGAATTCGAACAACTGCTTCAAATACAGTATCAGGAAGCACAGCTTGCGGAACTTCAATATCCACGGGCTTATTAGCTAAATGGCAATTGGCACATACAATTCGCCCAGTTGCTTCTCGTGGATTTTCATAACCCTGCTGCGCAAAAATGGGATATGCATTTGAAATAGATGCTCGAGTTATTGCATATATCATGATCGATACATAAATGGATCGAGTCATCTGTTTTTTTACCCAAGAAAAAGTCTTTCTATTTTGCATGGTCCAATCATTGATCCCCGGAATTTCTACAATAAATTTGATAGGTAACTAGTAGAATTCCCTATCCACAAGTTTGCCATTGTATTGATTGTACTGAAAGAATTGTACTGGTGGAATATAGTATGAATACCTTGAATTGAAAAGGTAGAAGTCTAAAGAATAAGTAAGATGAAAAATGATTTATTTATACATGAAGAAAGATTCTGATTTGATTGATATCAAAAGATCTAATGAATTATTCATTCATTGAATGATAAATTACTACAAGCGAAGGAGATACACGATTTAAAAAATGGAAGATCCAATATTTCACAATTGTATCTAGAATCACTGGAAAAGTGGAAACAAGACCAGATATAATCTGATCATTCTGAGCCAATCCAAAATCGTTGTAGATCGAACCAATCATTAGTTCCCAACCATGGGTCGAGTGAAATCCGATCCATAAATCAGTAACTAAAAGAATCGAAAAAGCTTTGATTGTATCACTTAAGTTATAGAGAAATTCCTGAATCCAAGAATTTAGAATGAAAAGTTCTTCATTACCCAGAAAAAAATAACCACTTAGAATAGCGAAACAGATTAGATTTGTAGAGAAATGCAAAATGATATGGAAATGAGATTCATTGTGTCTTTGGACCAATTGTATTGTTTCCTTGTGCATTCCTATACGAAGCCTTTGCATATGTGTCTCCGAGTACTCCTTTATCATCTCGTCCAACAGGAATAGTTCTTCTAATTCCATAAATTTTTCTAGAACATTTTTCTCTTGAATATCATTCAAAAGGATTTCGGATTGCCTGGTATTCCACCAATTAAGAACCCAAGTTTCTAGACATTTCTTAAATGAGAGAGAAACCCACCAGGGCAAAAAGAGTATAGACACAAGATATGGGAGGGAAGCCAATGCTTTCTTTTTTTTCATTCTGTATCCGTGATGTGAATTGTTAATGAACCTGTTTCATTCGTCGATTCTATCTGAGATTTCTATGAAGCACGAATTATATAACAAGAGCCTATAACTCTAACAAGAACAAGGTATCGAACCTATGGTTCTTTTCCTATTTTTGTTTTTGTGTAAGAATTGAGTCTTTGGATCTAGAATAGAACATAGAAGAAGGGCCCTTTTCGAATGAAAAAAAAAAGAAGTAAATATTCTTTCCATATTCCAGAGATCTCAATTAGGCAAATTGTAACCGATTTCCTCTTCATTTCTTCCTTTCGATGAAGACTCGAAAACCCATTTGAACTAACGAATATAATTTGGATTTAAAGACGAAACCTACCGGATCCTTTAATTCTTTTATTTCTATTTCGAAAGATTTCACTGTCTAACCGCAGCGCGGGGATAGGGTATCAATTCAAAGGCCTAAAAAGAGGAATTCTGTTTTACGAAAAGAAAAGAAAAGAAATGTTAGGATATTTGATGAATCTATACTTATTAGACTCTTTTCTTTTTACTAGTATAAAGAATGAAGCTGGACGCCATGTGTATACAAAAGAGTTTTTGTGTATAAATAGTTTCTATTCTCCTTAATCTATTTTATTTCATTAGTTCTATTATATTTTCTTAGTCCATATACGTCCTCCTGCTTTTGAGATGTATTAAGTTCCTTCTCTCATGCTGAGATTTCTTCTTCAGTTCATTTCAAAATACTTCAATGGGTACGCGCAAGAAATAGGCCAATTCGGCAGCTTTTTGTTCAATTTCTCGTGGAGTCAAATTCTCATCAGTACGGGTCAAGGGAATGGCTCCTTGGCCCCTGATTTCCATATAAAGGACACGGCGAGGAAAAAGACCCTCTCTCACCTCCATTCTGATTGATTGGATATCTTTCAGAAAGAAACGAAGGAAGATACGACGATTTCTTCCAGGAAATCCCCAACGAAAAAGGGACATTATCCCTTCTTTTCTATCAAATCGGTCATAACCACTACCTACATTCCATGAAATTGTGCACCACAAATAAGAACTAATGAATAGACCTGCGATCCCATAGAAAGACATCACGATCCCTTGTGGGAAAAAAAGAATTTGCTGAGACGGAAATACGGATATCAGATTTTTACCAAGATAACTGGAAGTTCCAACCACTAAGAATCCTAGTGAACCTAAAAAAAGGATACAGGCCCAGCAAAAATTACTTGTTTTTCGAGACCCCGTTATAAGTTCTATCCATATATGTTCTGATCGCCAGTTCATACTATACTAGATCCAGTTGCATTCGATTGGAATTGAGAGAATAACTCAAATGGATTTGACTCGATTTTTATTGCTTGATCCCGAAGTAACTTTCATCAACTAGCAGCATTCCGACGGGAACCTTTAGGAAGAATTGGTTAGATACATTGAGTTTCTATTTCAAATATTTTTCAAAAAAGATTTGCTGATGATCATTTTGAATTGAATCATTTAATTGATTAAGCTATAATCGCATATACACGCATTAATGCGTATATTATGCATCGGCATACATAACAAAACAACTATTTGTGAAAGGCCACATATCATATATCCTACCATATTACATTAAAAGAGTATCTGTATGATGATCCAGTGTTGAAAGAGATTGATGAGATTTGGTCCCATCGTATTTAAACAATCTTATTTCTTTGGACATAAAGAGATAAAGAAGCCATTGCGATTGCCGGAAAGACTAGGCCCACTAAAGGAACAAAAATAGAGGGAAAGTTCAAATCTATCATAGAATGGGTACCTCGATTTCCTATTTGTACCTATTATAATTCTAAATTATAATTATAAAGATATCTTATGATAAGTCTATCTATTAGAAAGAATATTAAGATAATCTTAATATGAAGTATTTCAGAATAAATAACGAATGTAGAACTAAATGAAGTGTACCTATTCCTCTTTCTACACGAATATGTATGAGAATCCGCTTTCATAAATTGGATTCTTCTTCTCCCATCCTTATCTTCATCGTCTTTCTATCTTTCCTTTCAAAACACCTTTTTTGTTTTGAAAGGAAAGATAGAAAAGAGTTTCTTATGAGTTCCCGACTTTAACCAATCTTATTCAACAAAAAGGGATTCCTAGTGAAAAACGGGGGTTCTCGCTAAATAGAAATAACTTCTATATTCTTCTTATTTGTTATTATTTGTTATTTGAATCTTTCTATTTTATTTGAGATTTCTTCTTTCTTTTTATTTCATATTTTATTTTTCTTTCCCGGATTTCTCGGAAGGAGAAAGAAATTCTTTTTTATCTTGTCGATAGAGGGATGCTTATTCCTAATCAGGAATAGAGGTAGAATAAAAAAAGGATCCGGGGCAAAAAGTCATTATCCAAAACTTTTGACTCTTACTACACTTATAACTGATGTACCCAAAGAAAACACCATCTTCTTAGTTTTGTTTTTTTCATTAGAATGAACTAAATGCTTATTCGCTACAAAGAAAAATAACTGAAGCTAGTGCTATACTTCCATTTGAAAATGAAGAATTTCAATCTTTTTTAAAATCTTTTTTTAATCTTGATTCAAGGGAAGGAAACCATGTAGCTGAAATAACTCATTCAGAACACCTTTTAAAAGATTACGTGGTACAATTGGGTCGAATAAGCCCTTAAGGAATAAATACTCAGCCGCTTGTGAACCGTCGGGTACTGTCTTTTTCAATGTTTGTTCAATTACTCTTTTACCCGCAAAAGCAATGTAGGCATTAGGTTCAGCAATAATGATATCTCCCAACATACCAAAACTTGCTGTAACTCCGCCAGTTGTAGGAGATGTAAGGATTGATACATAGAATAACTTTTTCTTTGATTGATAATCATATGAAGCAGAAGATATTTTAGCCATTTGCATCAAGCTCAAACTCCCTTCTTGCATGCGTGCTCCTCCAGAAGCACACACAATAATGACAGGTAGAGATCGATTAGTAGCATACTCGATCAAACGGGTAATTTTCTCACCTACTACAGATCCCATACTACCTCCCATAAACTGAAAATCCATAACTCCAATTGCTATGGGAATACTATTTAATTGACCTACGCCCGTTTGAACAGCTTCAGTTAAACCCGTTTTTCTTTGATAAAAAGAGATGCGATCTATATAAGGTTCCTCCTCTGAATGAAATTCAATGGGGTCCATAGAGACCATATCTTCATCCATAGGCTCCCAAGTGCCAGGATCAATAAAGATTTCAATTCTATCTGAACTACTCATTTTCAAATGATATCCGCAGTGTTCACAAATATTCATTTTTGAACTAAAAGATTTTTTATAATTTAATCCATAACAATTCTCACATTGAATCCATAACTGCTTGTATTTTGTATTTCTATCTAAATCATTAGATCTTTCTCTTATATTGAAAGAACTGCTACTAGCTTTGATACTAGAATTTCCACTTTCAATACTACTTATACTTTCCGTACAAATGAAACTAGAAATGTAACTGTCGATACCACTGTAAATGTCACTCTTAAGACTGATTTCAAAACGAAGATAACTATCAATGCAACTATTAATGTGATTATTCCAATTAGATTGAGTATCATACATGGAATAATAATAGTAGTAATTACTACTATTAGATCCACTATTCAAATAACTAGCAAAAAGAATCTCTAGTTCACTCAAAGAAGAACTAGCATTGTAAATATCAAAAATCTGATTTTCAATATCAAAATATACAGAAGAAGTGTCACCATTACTATTTCTAACTAAAAAAGTATGATCAGAGATCAAACTCCAAAAATTCCTGCTATCAAATAAATAATTTAGATAATTAATATTACTGAAACTAAAACTGTGCCAACTAGTAATCTTTTTCTCCGCATCATTTAGAATAGTTTCTTCACTTCCACTGGTATGTCCAAGAGCATCAAGACTATCCATTGATTTACTTAGTCCACACCTATGTTCTAACTTCTTGTTAGACAACATCGAATTGAACCAACATTTTTCCATAGATTCTTTCCGCCCCCTATTTTAGGAAAACCTAATACTAATAGATGAATAGTCATTCGATGAATAAAAAATCATTTTACTATTTCTTTTTTTTCTCTTTCTCATCAGAATTCAAATGAAGCATATGATTATGATCCAATCATTAAGATTGTTAATGAAAAACGAGCGAGTCTTGAAAAGATCTCCTTTTGAGGAATCTGTTGAATCATTTCAATATTATGATAGAATTTTTTCCTCAAAAAAAGATATATAAAGACAGGTTTCTCTCATGTAAAACTTTCAATTCTCATCAAAAAGATACATAGTTGTTTCTTCCCATAAATTCAAAATGAATTCTCGTCTCGTAGAATCTCGTGTCATATAGTCAAATAAGAAAATGAGTTTCTATTACAACAGGGAACGAAAAAGACAATATACAGGATAGGGGTAGAAGGGATCCTTCCCTTGGCTTGATCTATGGCCTGAAACTAAGGAATCTAAAATGATCCACCAATCCAATCCCAAGGATCCATAATTCAGCCTATGGATCCAACAATAAAGAATAGAATAGATAAGTTGTTTAGTCTTCCTTCGATCTTATCTTCTTATGTTTATATTTTGTATATACTTGTATATCGTATTGTATATCTATCGTAAGGTCTGTACATATAAAAGATATATGCAAATACACAAAGACCCTCATAGTTCATAGTATTCTAGGATTAGTATTCTAGGATTAGTATAAGATGTCTTTCTTTTTATTCGGCCCAATCTTTCTTTTTTTGAGGAAAAGAAAGATTGGGCCAAGTTTCATTGCAATCAATTAGGAGAACAAACAGGAATTGCTAAATTATACGCGCTTATTTTGTCTCTTTATCTATCTTATCCACCTTATCCACTGGTTCGAACTCGAATGTGATCTCTTTCCATACTTCACAAGCAGCGGCTAGCTCAGGACTCCATTTGGCAGCTTCACGAATAATATCATTACCTTCACGAGCAAGATCACGTCCCTCATTACGAGCTTGTACACATGCTTCTAAAGACACCCGATTAGCTACTGCACCGGGTGCATTTCCCCAAGGGTGTCCTAAAGTTCCTCCACCAAACTGTAGTACGGAATCATCCCCAAAGATTTCGGTTAGGGCAGGCATATGCCAAACATGAATACCCCCTGAAGCCACGGGCAGAACACCTGGCATAGAGACCCAGTCTTGAGTGAAAAAAATACCACGACTTCGATCTTTTTCAATATAATCATCACGTAACAAATCAACAAAACCCAAAGTCATCTCACGTTCCCCTTCCAGTTTACCCACTACTGTACCAGCGTGAATATGATCTCCGCCAGACATACGTAATGCTTTAGCTAGTACACGAAAATGCATACCATGATTTTTCTGTCTATCAATAACTGCATGCATTGCGCGATGGATGTGAAGAAGTAGACCATTGTCGCGGCAATAATGAGCCAGGCTAGTATTTGCGGTGAACCCCCCAGTTAAGTAGTCATGCATTACGATAGGAACTCCCAATTCTCTGGCAAATACCGCTCTTTTGATCATTTCTTCACATGTACCCGCAGTTGCATTCAAGTAATGTCCTTTAATTTCACCCGTTTCGGCTTGCGCTTTAAAGAGTGCTTCGGCACAAAATAAGAAACGATCTCTCCAACGCATAAATGGTTGTGAATTTACGTTTTCATCATCCTT